AAAAGGCTGCACCATGCTTCTTACATTTTCATTACTATCAATTCGATATGTGTTTAAAAAAGGAGCCTTTTCGTTGTTTTTGATCATTAATAAATCGAATAAACGAAAGCTTGTTTTCATAATTTTAGGTCCTTCTTTACCCCACAGAGACATTGAATAGAATGAGCTGCTTTTTTTGCCACTGTAATTTTGAAAATAAACGTTTAAATGTCCTTCAAAAGTAAGTAAATAGATCCGAAACATATAAAAGGCGGTTAATCCTGCCGTAGAATAAGCTATTATTGCAAAAATCGGTGAATACAACCAACTATCACTAAGAATTTCATCTTTGGACCAAAAACAAGCAAGAGGTGGAATACCACAAAGAGAAAGTGTACCTAATAAAAAAGAAGTTTTTGTAATTGGTACATGTTTTCTTAAACCGCCCATAAGAACCATATTCTGACTTTTATCTGGAGAATACCCAACAATAGCTTCCATCGAATGAATAATAGATCCAGATCCTAAAAACAACAATGCTTTCGAATAAGCATGAGTAATCAAATGAAATAAAGCAGCTTGATAAGAACCCATACCTAAAGCTAACATCATATAACCCAATTGAGACATTGTAGAATAAGCTAAACCTCTCTTAATATCTTTTTGAGCAAGAGCTAAAGTAGCTCCTAAAAACAATGTTATTATACCGATCAAAGATATTAGATTTAATATGTAAGGTATAGCTATGAAAAGAGGAAGAAGCCGAGCTACAAGAAAAATTCCTGCTGCTACCATCGTAGCAGCATGTATAAGAGCCGAAATAGGGGTAGGCCCTTCCATGGCATCGGGTAACCAGACATGAAGGGGAAATTGAGCAGATTTCGCAACTGCGCCGGCAAATAATAGGAAGGCACATAAAGTAGCAAATAAAGGATTAACTTCATTATTGTAAACCAAGTTATTGAATATTTCAAACAAATCCCGAAATTCAAAACTACCTGTTATCCAATAAAAACCTAAAATTCCTAATAATAACCCAAAATCCCCGACACGATTAGTTACAAACGCTTTTTGACAAGCATTCGCCGCACTAGGTCGGGTGAACCAAAAACCTATTAATAGATAAGAACACATTCCAACTAATTCCCAAAAAATATAAATTTGTATTAAATTAGAACTAGTAACTAATCCCAACATTGAAGTATTGGAAAAACTCATATAAGCAAAAAATCTCACATATCCCCGATCATGAGACATATAATTGTCACTATAAATAAGAACCATAATCCCAACACTAGTGATTAATATTGACATAATAGAAGTAAGTGGATCAACCAAGCAGCCAAACTCTAAAGAAAAATCATTATTGATGGTCCAAGACCATACATATTGATAAACAGAATTGTTATTTAGTTGCTGAATAAAGAAATGGGCTGAAAAAATCATAACTATACTTAATAATAAAACACTCGGAAAAGCCCACATACGGCGAAGATTTTTAGTTGCCGTTGGAAAAAGTAGAAGTCCAGCTCCTATTAACATAGGAACTGGAAGTGGAATGAACGGTATGATCCATGAATATTGATATGTATATTCCATATAAAAATAAATAAAAAAAATTATCTTAATTAATTGTTTCTGATTCACCAGTTCTTATTTCTTTTCTTTTGAAAGCGGTCGATTAATAAAAAAAATTAAGATATATAAAATAAAACTTAAATAGAATTTCCCAGGTTTAATTATTCGGAATCTTTCCAAACTACTTCAAATCAAATATTTCAAATGAAGATGAAGAGTTAGGGTTAGTCAAATGATATGAACAATTTACGAGTGAAAAAGAAATATGTACTTTGTTTATTATTAGTTTATTATTAAATTTATTATTAATATTGAATTGTTAATATGAAATTCAAATTATTAAGTCCAATTTTATGAAGATAAAAACGAAAAATTGCAATTTCGGTCTAATTATTACGTATTACAATAATTTATTTATATCTATAGAGCAAGGATAAATAATGACGGCAAAAAAGTATTTAATATGAATCATAGGGCCCATAACTTGACTCATAAAACCTATTTCCCATAAAACAAAACCAATTTATTGCAGTTTGGTTCGGCTATTCCCAATCATTAAGAAATTTTTTTAGAACTAATTGATTGTCTTCCATTACAATAAAAGCTATTTGTAGGAAATGCTTTGGTATCCCACACTTTTTTTATGTAAAATAAAAGGGAGGGGCAAAAAAATGGCTTTTAGAAAGTATTTTGTATATTTTAATCAATTAACTACTAGGCTTAGGCTCATTCGAGTTTGAAAATGAAAATTCCTTTCTTCGAACTTGACCAATTTAATTAATATAATAGAAAAAGAAAATTTATTACATTTTTTGTATTAAGCAGGAGAGGGATTGAGTTTTTCAATCTTTCGATGTATTTTATTACATGGAAGAATGGAACATGACAAAACTAGAAAGCAAAGACCCAACCCCTTTTGTTTGTATTTTTTATTTTAATTTTATCAACTTCAATCTATTCTATTTGGCATAGTAGATCTTATTGTTCTTAGTAATATTTTAGACAATTTTTCCATACACCTTTTATGATGAGGGGAATGTAATTTAGAGAATAGCTAGCTAGAGATATAGTAAAGAACAATTGATTTTGAACAATAGATGTCTTTCACATCCAACCGATGAACCGATTATAATTTAAAAATGGCAGTGCCAAAAAAGCGCACCTCTAGTTCAAAAAAACGTATTCGTAAAAATATTTGGAAAAGGAAAGGGTATTGGGCAGCATTGAAAGCTTTTTCGTTAGCGAAATCTCTTTCTACCGGTAGCTCAAAAAGTTTTTTTTGTGTGACAAATAAATAATCAAACAATAGACTAAATAATGTGAATCGGTCTAATTCAAAAAATAGTCTCATTTTTGTTATAATTTATTTATAAGTTTTTTTTTTCTAAAGTTTAGAAGTTATCAAGATTCTAAATAATATTAATCTAATAATAATAATTAATAATAGATAATAATCTAAATTACTATTTCATTTTTATTAAAAAAAAAAATTATTTCCATTCTCTAATGTTTTAACCTGATCAATAACAATATAAAATGGAATTCATTTTGTTTTGTTATTTTTTAGTAGAAATAATAATTCGGTTGTCTACTGAATTCAAAAAGTGAATGGTATTCTTTTGTTTGAAAAAAGAATAAACGCAAGCACAAGGTTTCACCTTTTGTTTTGGTATGTTTTATCATTTTCAAGATGGGGATTATCACCTTCCCCATCGACTTGACTCGATAATCAATTTACTTTTTAGTTCTATCCATGGATTGAAGTCAAAATTATCTAGTTCAAAATGTTCCGTTTTATTTTCAGGAGACCATAAAGTAATAAACTATGAAACGAAAAACCCCGTTGTTAGTTAAGTTAAAAAACGGATACCCTAAAATAAATAAAAAACAAAACTATTATAAGAATAATTAATATTATTAACGAAAACGTTTAGATTAAATGCCGCCCAATTTTGAAACAAATTTTTAGTCATCAATTTGAATCTTTCCTAAAAAATATTGAATTAACCCCCTCAATCTCGACGATTGAATAAAAATAGGTTATTATGATTTCGAATAAGCCGCTATGGTGAAATCGGTAGACACGCTGCTCTTAGGAAGCAGTGCTAGAGCATCTCGGTTCGAGTCCGAGTAGCGGCATGTCTTTTTCTAAATTCTAAAAGAGTAAGCCCTATAATAAATTCAATTCCCTATTTCAATTCCTATAATTGAGGCCCCCTTTTTAATAAATTTTATGATATTTTCAACTTTAGAGCGTATATTAACTCATATATCCTTTTCGATCATTTCAATTGTAATTACAATTCATTTGATAACTTTATTTGTCGATGAAATCGTAGGACTATATGATTCATCAGAAAAGGGGATGATAGCTACTTTTTTCTGCATAACAGGATTATTAGTTACTCGTTGGATTTATTTTGGGCATTTACCATTAAGCGATTTATATGAATCATTAATTTTTCTTTCGTGGGGTTTTTCCATTATTCATATGATTCCGTATTTTAAAAAACAAAAAAACCATTTAAGCGCAATAACGGCGCCAAGTGTTATTTTTACCCAGGGTTTCGCTACTTCAGGTCTTTTAACCGAAATGCATCAATCCGCAATATTAGTACCTGCTCTCCAATCCCATTGGTTAATGATGCACGTAAGTATGATGGTATTGGGCTATGCAGCTCTTTTGTGTGGATCATTATTATCACTAGCTCTTCTAGTCATTACATTTCGAAAATTCATAAGGATTTTTAGTAAAAGCAATAATTTATTAACGGAGTCGTTTTCCTTTGGTGAGATTCAATACGTGAATGAAAGAAACAATGTGTTACAAAACACTTCTTTGATTTCTTCTCAGAATTATTACAGATATCAATTAATTCAACAATTGGATCGATGGAGTTATCGTATTATTAGTTTAGGGTTTATCCTTTTAACCATAGGCATTCTTTCGGGAGCAGTATGGGCTAATGAAGCATGGGGATCCTATTGGAATTGGGATCCAAAAGAGACTTGGGCATTTATTACTTGGACCATATTTGCGATTTATTTACATATTCGAACAAATAAAAATTATGAAAGCGTAAATTCTGCAATTGTGGCCTCAATGGGCTTTCTTATAATTTGGATATGCTATTTTGGGGTTAATCTATTAGGAATAGGGTTACATAGTTATGGTTCATTTACATTACCATCTAATTGAATAAGGTACTTGACAACTAGAAGCCTGGGGCAGCATACGTATATATATGAAACCCTCATGTAAACCATCAAGAACCATTTGAATCATTCCATTTCCATTACTTGATTCAAATGGTTCTCGAAAATGTCAAAAATATCTGGTTATATATAGAATTCCAATTTTTTATTTAACTTAAAAACAGAAAAAGACTTTTTTTGTACAATGAACGATTTTAAAAATCATCAGGTTTTTTATTTTGGTTTATTGACAAAAACTATCTATAAAAAAAATTTGATATAATAGCTTCGACCTTGTCAACTGATAATGAGAAAACGAAATCGGGATAAATACCAATACCTATTACAGGTAAAAGGATAGAAATAGAAATAAATAACTCTCGCGGTCCAGAATCAAAAAAATAAGAGTTTGGGGCATTAAAAAGCTTGTATCCATAGAACATCTGGCGTAACATAGATAATGAATAAATAGGAGTTAATATCATTCCAATTGCCATTACAAAAGTAATTAATACTTTTGTCATTAAAAGATATTTTTGGCTAGTAAGTATTCCAAAAAAAACTATCAATTCGGCAACAAAACCGCTCATGCCCGGTAATGCAAGCGAAGCCATTGATAAGATACTGAAAGTCGTGAATATTTTTGGAATTGCGATAGCCATTCCGCCCATTTCGTCGAGATAAATAAGTCGTATTCTATCATAACTCGTTCCGGCCAAGAAAAAAAGCGCAGCGCCAATAAATCCGTGAGAAATTATTTGTAAAATGGCCCCATTGAGCCCTGTATCGCTTATAGAACCAATTCCTATAATTATGAAACCCATATGAGATACAGAGGAATAGGCTATTCTTTTTTTTAAATTACGCTGACCAGGAGATGTTAAAGCTGCATAGATAATTTGAATTGTGCCCACTATCATCAACCAGGGAGAAAATATAGAATGGGCATGGGGTAATAATTCCATATTGATCCGAACCAACCCATACGCTCCCATTTTTAATAAGATTCCGGCTAAAAGCATACAAGTACTATAATGTGCCTCTCCATGGGTGTCTGGTAACCATGTGTGTAGGGGTATGATCGGTGATTTGACAGCAAAAGCAATAAGAAATCCAATATAGAATATTATTTCCAGGGCTACAGGATACGATTGATTAGCTGATGTTTCAAAATTTAATGTCGGTTCAGTGGAGCCATATAAACCAATACCCAGAACTCCTATTAATAAAAAAACAGAACCTCCGGCAGTGTACAAAATAAATTTTGTAGCTGAATACAAACGTTTCTTTCCCCCCCACATGGATAGAAGTAGATAAACGGGAATTAATTCTAACTCCCACATGATGAAAAAAAGTAAAAGGTCTTGAGAAGAAAATGGTCCTATTTGACCGCTATACATTGCTAACATTAGGAAATGGAATAGTCGGGAATCTCGAGTAACGGGCCAAGCCGCTAAAGTAGCTAAAGTTGTGATAAATCCTGTCAGTAAAATGGGTCCTATAGAAATTCCATCTATTCCCAATCTCCAGTAAAAATCAAAAAAATTGATCCATTGATAATTCTCCGTTAGTTGCATTAACGGATCATCCAATTGGAAATGATAACCGAATGCATAGGTTGTTAGAAGGAGTTCCGTTATGCATATAGATATAGTATACCATCTTATTACCTTATTTCCTCTATGAGGAAGAAAGAAAATTAAGGAACCCGCGGTTATTGGCAAAACTACAACTAGCGTTAACCAAGGAAAATTATTCATAGTAAAAACAAAATAAACTTGGACCAGAAAAACCCGTGCTCGAAATAAATATATTTTGAGCGCGGGTTTTTGTCGGTAAAGGTAAAAAAATCAAATGTATTCGAGTAGGGTTTTCTGGAACGTATTAATAAGCTAGACCCATACTTCGAGTTGTTTCATGCCATAAATAAACGCGAACACTCAAGAAATCCGTTGGACAGGCGGATTCACATCTCTTACAACCGACACAGTCCTCTGTTCTTGGAGCAGAAGCGATTTGCTTAGCTTTACATCCGTCCCAAGGTATCATTTCTAATACATCGGTTGGGCAGGCTCGCACACATTGAGTACACCCTATACACGTATCATAAATCTTTACTGAGTGTGACATTGGATCTATAAATTTTTGAACGTCAGAAATTTTCGATCTAGTAAATTTGTAAATGAATCATATATTTAAACACCAGATGAATCAATAATTTACCAGAAATTTTGAAGCAATCTACTTCTGGATCGACTCGCGCGATAGAGCCAAGATACTTTGATTTCTTACATTTTCGAAAATGTGGATTAGATTTAATGTATGGGCATGTTAATTTGAATTTATGAATATTCTAATTTCTATGATTAATATTACTTATTCAACAAATTCGATTGATTGATACGAGTTGATTTTCTGTTACGATAAATTGACGAAACAATAGCCGGTCCAATAGCTGCTTCAGCGGCGGCAATAGCTATAACAAAAATGGAGAAAATATTTCCTTTTAATTGCCGGCTATCAAAAAAATCAGAAAATGTTACGAAATTTATATTAACCGCATTCAGTATAAGTTCAAGACACATAAGGGCTCTAACCATATTTCGGCTCGTGATCAATCCATAGATACCGATAGAAAATAAGTAGGCACTCAAAACAAGTACATGCTCGAGCATCATTGACTAACTCCTTATCAATTTTGATTCATTTCAATATGAACTGAACAACAATTCAACAGATTCAATTGAC